GTGTCAATGGATTAGTTCGATCCAAAACTTGAGATAATGGGTGTAATCCGAAAAAGGATTCATAAGTAGTTGTTAACGGAGTTGAAGTTACCAAATTCTGAGGAGTAGGTATCAATTTATGCCTAATTGCTCCGCCTATAGTTCCCTTAACTACATTTTCTAAACGAGCCAGAGCCAACCCGAGCTGGTCTTGTAAAAGATCCGCTACAGAGCGAATACGTTTATTTTTCAAATGATTCATATCATCAAGTGTACCCATGCCAAATTTCATCCCAATCAAATGATCGGCAGCTGCTAATATATCTCGTGGTAACAAAAATATATTGTTCTGAGGTATATTAAGATTAAGTCTCCAGTTAATATTTCGGCGACCAATCCTTCCTAATTCACACCTTTGGTGAAAGAATTTTTTTTGTAATTCCTTACATAAGGATTCAGAAAATATTGGATCCCCACCTACACAAGAAAATTGTTGATAAAACTCCAAAATAGCATTTTCTTTTGACCCAATTTTTTTTTTCTCCTTATCGGTCAAGAAAGATAAGAAAATTTCGGGGTAGCAAACATTCTCTAGAATTTCTCTTAGATTCGAACCCATAGCTGATGATAGAACTAGAATAGATATTTTCTGTTTCCTACTCACGCGAGCCCATATTCTTGCTTTTTTATCAATCTCTAATTCTAACCTGCCTCCCCAATCTGATATTATGGTGCCGGTATAGACCGAAATCCCGTTATGATCCAATTCTGACTGGTAATAGATACCAGGACTTTGCAATATTTGATTGATCACAATTCTGTATATTCCGTTTACTATAGAAGTTCCAAGGGAATTCATTAAAGGAATGTTTCCAATAAAAATTCTTTGTTCTTGCATATTCCTACTGGTTTTCCAAATTAATCCCGCGGATACATATAATTCAGAAGAATATGTAAGTGATTCATAGACAGCATCTCGTTCTTTTATCAGAGGTTCTACCAATTTATATGTTTCCACAAATAATTGAAATTCAATTTCGTGATCTATATCTTCAATTTTTGGAAATTTAGAAAGTTCTTCTATTAAACCCTGATCAATAAACCGATAAAACCCTTCAAATTGTATCTGATTAAACCCGGGTATTGTAGATGTTCCCTCTTTTCCATCCCCCAGCATATTTTTTGAATTTCCCATTTATCCGTTTATTTAAAAAATACCATCCCATCTCTCATTCTTCACCGAATCATATCCATAGAATTCGATCTAGCAATAATGGAATTTCTATTCTGTTTACTGAATCACATGAAATTTTATCCAACTCCAAGATATATGGAATGTATGAAATACGTATGAACGGAGACTAGATTCAATTGGAATTTTTTTATAAGAAAGAGATCCAAATGGAACAGAATTGAGAAATACCACTGTAACTTTTGGAGTTTTGTAAAGACTAGAAAAAAAAGTGATTTCATTTTCACCTATGATATTACATATTCCAATTCGATTGCATACCATAAAAAATTTATTCATGATTGGATCTGTTCGAGCAGATAAACATATAATAAATAGAAAACTTTTTTTTTTTTAACCACTTTACTTTTTCATGTATTTGTATTTAATTGTTCAAAAAAATATTTGCAGAAAAGAGTTTTACCTATTTTGAATAGAATATCATTGAATTGAAGGAAGTAGGTAAGAAAACTTGTGTTTTTTTTTTTATTTATTAATTTTTATTATTATTAAAATACAAAATAATGCACAGATATATATGTCTCTTTTTATTCTTTTATTGGGGTACAGTTCTATTTGGGACAGCACATGCTGTGCTCTATCAAAAATTAAATTTTCTCTTCAATGTATTCAATGAAAATTTAAATAAAAAACTTTATTGAGAATTACTACTCAAAAGCATCTATAGAGAGATAAAATACCCCATTATAGAGCTATAGCTCTATAACACAACGTAATGTATGTTCTGATTATGGGGTTTACATATACTCATCATTACTGTTATAATTTAAATTGAAGAAGATTTCTTTTTCTTTTTAATTTAAAAAACTCAATATAGATTAGTTATAAATAAATTTCTAATGATTTGCTTATATTATTAGAAATAAAAATGTAGATTTTAATTCACAAACGGTCATGAATTTACAGTCAATAGTTAATGGTTCTTATTTGTACTGGATTCCATATTTTGGGACTGAAAATCTATATATTTTTTTAGGAGTTGCAAAAAAAAAAAAGAGAGAAAATCGGAATCTAGTTTATATCGTTTTGGCGGCATGGCCGAGTGGTAAGGCGGGGGACTGCAAATCCTTTTTCCCCAGTTCAAATCCGGGTGCCGCCTCAACAACAGACTTTAAATCCCCTACTATAACAAACGTAGGAAAAGACTCTTGATACTTTCTTTATCGTGATTATAAGCCCCTGGCTCTCGAGGTTCTATTCTCTAACCTAAAGTTTTGCCTATCAGATTCAAAGAAAACTTAAAGTAGTATAGGGAAATCTTTACTTTCCACTACTAATTTAGTTCCACTTACTGAGTCTTCAATTAGATTGGATAGCTAGAGGGGGAATTAAATTAATAGTTTTGGAAAGGACCTAGGATACTTTGAATACAGACTCATCAAAGTCTCGGAATGCTCAAATATTCAATCAATATTAGATGAATAATTGACTTTTATTTTACTTCCAAAAATAAAAAACGATAAAAGAAAGACAAATTATTTCTACATGTGAGTCATATTCCTTGGATACTTCGAAAAGTTTCTGTTTACTTGTGTTTACATCTTGTCGATTCTACTAGAAATTCTATAATAATAATAACTCATTATAAGATAAGTGGATTTTTTGGAGTAGTTCATCAATGGTGACCAAATACCTCTCCCTTTTTTTGACTCTGCACCAGTGATTTCACTATTATTAGTGAACAATAATGTAATAGTTTCTTCATATTCATAGAAATAGGGGACATAATTAACATGGATATAGTAAGTCTCGCATGGGCTGCTTTAATGGTAGTTTTTACATTTTCCCTATCTCTCGTAGTGTGGGGAAGAAGTGGACTCTAGAAGTACTCCTAATTGCGGTAATAATCAAACTCTATCAACCTGTATCAATTGTTTTAGTTTTCTAGACCGTTCGGCAATTTTTTTTTTTAAGATTTTTTTTTATAAATTATATTTATGTTTTTTTTATTGACTCATTTTCTATTTTATATCAGGGTTTACACGGTTAACCATTCATGGGGTAACCCCTTTTTTTAATCTGAAGAAGTTTCCATCAAATTAGGATTGTCTGTATTAAATGGATCAAACAAATGAAATTGAGAAAGTATGTACATACATTTCATATTCTATTTAATTTATATTTACATTTATAAAGAAAAAAAGAGATATAGGTGGATTCCTTTATATTAAGATATTTCACTTGTATATTTATACATTACAATAACCATAATGGATAGTATGGTAGAAAGAGATCTCTTTCTACCATACTGGCGGGCCCTTTAGGATACTACTTTTTTTTTATTGATAGTAAAATTGTATTCAAATTAATTATTTTGACTAACCGTTTTTACGTAAATTATAAGCAAAAAAGCAGTAGGAACGAGAATGAAGAGTGCAGTAGCAATAAATGCAAGAATATTTACTTCCATAATTAAAATTTTTTTTTTTTTTTTTATTTGAAATATCTCGGGATTTAATCCCATAGAGATTATAAATCTTTCGCTTGTAAACTCACTCAGATGAATTAGATTTCGATGATATCGAATGAAATAAATATCATGAATAACAATATCGGAGCTATTAAATCGACTCATCGTCAAGAATTTAATAGTATAACATAGGAAGATCTTTTATCCACACCGAATACATAATTAGATTCCTGATCCAATAAAAAAACTAAAATATTCCCAAAAATTAACTATCTTAAATTTTCTTACGAGTTTTTTCTTCGACATCGACTCTAATCTTTCAAATTTAAAAAGAGCATATTCATTAGGGAAGACTTATTTTATCTTTATTTTAAAAATATCCTATTTCCTTGGTTGGATTCGAACTATTTTCAATTCCTTTACTTCATAGAAATAAAAGTATATATAGGTACTCTTGGCAAACGTATTATACGCTATCCTATTCCATTTTACTACACGAGTTAACGGGAGATCAATTGACAAAAAGCAGAAACCCCGTACAGTATCTCTTTCTTGAAGTGTTGAATGCTCTCAATAATTATCCTAATTTACATATGGCTCTCTATTATCAATTGGTGCTAGTTAAAATAATGGAAATACCCCTTTCTTTTGCTTGATGAAAAAAATATATATATATAAATATTTTGATCCCCTTGCCCAGAAACAAAAAGGGGAGTTGATGTCTTTTTTTTTTATTGAATTCGCCGGGACTGACGGGGCTCGAACCCGCAGCTTCCGCCTTGACAGGGCGGTGCTCTGACCAATTGAACTACAATCCCATGGAAATCAAGTGGGTAGCTTACATATTCCTTCTTATGATTTCATTTTAATCATTTCAATTTGAGATTAAAATTAGTGTTTTGTAACAAAGAAAGTCACAAGTGATATATTTATATGGATATCACTTTAGTGATAGCAAGACGTATTACTGATAATCCTTGTATTATTATCAAATCGATTGATAATCCATGTTTTACAATAAAAAATATATTATTTTCTCGACTCTGTTCATTAAAGTTTATATTTAAAGGATACATATCGGGATCCTTTAGCAAGATCGGAATTTTTTATGTAAACAAAAAAGTAACGAGACACAAGAAATAAAGAAAAAAGTAAAGTCGAAATATACCCCGAAATTTTACTTTTTTTCTTAACTTCTCTGTCATTTATGCAAAACAAAAAGTGTTATGCAGACAGCGAATTATTGGGCCGAGCTGGATTTGAACCAGCGTAGACATATTGCCAACGAATTTACAGTCCGTCCCCATTAACCGCTCGGGCATCGACCCAGGAAGAATATATTCTAACTTTATGTATAAT